TACAGTATGAATAATGTAAGCAAAGAGGATAGAAAAAAAAATGAATCAAAGATCTTACCCAAGGGAATTCTTTTTTTAGGGTAACTTCGAAGAAAGAACAAACTGTAAATTAATGGAAAATTTGCTCTTTTCTACTGGAATTTCTCTTTATCACACTTCTTTATCTTCTAAGATTATTAGATCATTAGGGGTTTACAACTTTACTTCTTTCTTTTTTCATTTTTTTTGGGGGGGGGTTAACTATTTTTAGGGTATTTCTAACTAATGGAAGTGGAGCAGTGATTAAATGAGACTTTATCTGATAATACTACAAGAAAGTAGGGTAGATTAGAAAAAAGAACGATTAGAACAGAATGAGAAATAGAAAAATTATTGATTCGCTCAGGAATCCAATTTTGGATTAGGTATGAATAAAAGATCTTCCTATGGTATACTATTCAATTCTCGACGATGAATTGATTTGATAGTTCAGATCTTTTTATTCATGATATTGCGATATCATCGAGAGGTAATTCATCCATTGAATTTCTAGGCGAAAGGTTTATCATCTCTATGGGATCAAATCCCGAGTTATTGCGAAGTAAAAAAACGATGAGATTATGGAAGTAAATATTCTTGCATTTATTGCTACTGCACTCTTCATTCTAGTTCCTACTGCTTTTCTCCTTATCATTTACGTAAAAACAGTAAGTCAAAATAATTAATTTTTTTTTGAATAAAACTCGACTTCTAACTTCTTATCAATTGTTCAAGAAATAAAATAAAAAGAATAAAATGGTTTCAATTTGGTGTGAAATGAAAATGAGCAGACTCAAATTGGCAGTATTCCATGCGATCTGAGAGTATGGTAGAAAGAAAGATTCATCTATTTCTTTCTACCATACTCTCTATTCGTCTTATTGTAGTGTATAAAGTTGTACTCTTTTTTTAATAAAAAAAGACTTAATGTAGATTAAATCAATTTACAATATTATCTTTCTATTTGATTTTTAACTTAACGTTTGAGTTGAACCATCATATGAAATGAGTCGATAAAGCATAATTTTGTTTTATTATAAAACAAGCGGTATATACGTAATATGTGATTGTAAGATCTTATTTTCCATAGTATCTCGTCAGACAACCACTTTTTTTTTCTCGTAGAAAGTGTATATACATTTATACAAAACGACTTCTTCTTTGAACAGTAAAAAGGGAAATAAATAAAATGGCCCTTCTCATTATCTATCTAAAATTTGGCATTCGTTGAAATATAAATTTTAGGACGAATTGGGTTGGAATTAATTTCCAATTATCTGTATTTCTTTTCCTTTCGAAATACAAACATGGGAATCATTGAAATATCTCTTTGGTTATGATTGAAAAAGTATTTATTATTTATAGAAAAAATTCTTCCGCTAGAATTCAATCAATGGACAATGAAATTTTGAAAGGAAAATCTTTTTTATCCTTAAAAACGCTTTGCAGAACGATTTCTAAAACAATTGATACAGTTTGATTCCTCAACTCAATTAGTTTGACCTCTAGAGTCCACTTCTTCCCCATACTACGAGTGAAAGAGAAAATGTAAAGACTACCATTAAAGCAGCCCAGGCGAGACTTACTATATCCATATGAATTATGTCCCCTATCTCTATAAATATGACGGAATTATTCCATTATTGCTCATTAATAATAGTAGAATCAATAGCGCAGAGTCAAAAGGGAATTATGACCAATTAAACACTATTGATGAACCAATCCAATAAATCCATTCCTTTAATTTATTAAAAAGCAGTGACATCACACAAAAATGAATGTTACTAATCGAAATAGAAAAAGAATGTGGGCCTGCTCTTTTTTTTATCTTCATTAAGACATAAAAAGATAGAATACCATCTATTCCATACCTTTATTTTCATTTGATCTAATTCATCTCCCATTGTCTCTGGGAAAGAGTTGGGAGATAGTCTATTCTTTCGGGACTTGCCTAATTTTTTTTTCACTTTTTCTATCACAAAAGCCAACTATCCATTCAATCTAATATTGATTCAATGCCTGAGCATTCAGAGACTCTCGTGAGTCCGTATAAAAATAGACTACTAATTTAGTTGGATTACCTATTAAATTCAAATAGAAAAGTGAATTCAATCAATTAATTTAAGATTCGGTCAGTAAAAAGTCCATTACATTAGTAGTAGAAATATTTGTAGGAGAGTAGAATGGAGAAGTCTTGATAGACTTTCTATCACTAGAATTTTTCTGCATCTAAGCTAAAATTCAAAGATTTCCAATCTTTTGGAAACACGCAGACCCCAAACAAGTATCAACAGTGCTTTTCTTCCGGTTGGGAAATAATTGGGTTAGTTATATCAGCAGAACAGAATGGAATGGGAGATTTTGATTCTTTTGTTAATCAGGCGATACCCAGATTTGAACTGGGGAAAAAGGATTTGCAGTCCCCCGCCTTACCCCTCGGCCATATCGCCAAAAGGATACAAAATAGATGGAAATTTTCTCC